CTATGTCGAATCTTTCCGTAAACATGACCACCTAGAATCTAGATTTTCATTATCTAGAATCTTATTTTCATTATAGAAACGAACCTGGAACATATCGTTGGCAAGTGATTCAGTAATTAAACACTCATGATTTTATTTCTATTGCTGTTAAAAAAAAAACCTTTCCCGTATTAACTAATGTATGTGGAGTGATATTAGAAACCCGCTTTTTCTCTCTCTTTTTTCTTTTTCACAAAAATGTATGTAAGTTTCTCATAGAATTCGGATATCAGAAAGATTACCATATATAACATAAAATTTCTCCGCCGATTCTTTCTAATCGAGCCTCTCGATCTGTCATTATACCTCGAGAAGTAGAAAGAATTACAATCCCCATCCCTCCTAAAATTCTAGGAATTCGTTGATAATTAGAATAGATTCGTAGACCGGGTCTACTGATTCGTTTTAAATTCAAAATAGTTTTATATGACCCTTTCCTATTTCTTCTATGCCGTAGAGTTAAAACCAAAAAATATTTGTTGCTTTCCCTATGTTTTCTCACGTTTTCAATAAAACCTTCTCGGAAAAGTATTGTAACAATGTTTTTGGTGATATTGGTAGATGGTATTCGAACCGTCCCTTTTCTATTCATGTCAGCATTTCGTATAGAGGTTATTATGTCAGCAATGGTGTCCTTACCCATGATAAACTAAAATGATTGTTGCCCTTGACTTTTGATATAATCAACATGCTCTTTTATTAATTATTAAAATTCATTATTATTTGATTTTTATTAATATATTTTAAATTTAATTATTCTATTTTTTTATTTAGATTTTTATATTTAATATTTATATTGATATATTGATTTTTATATTTATTTATTTTGAATTTTTAAATATCTTTTTTTATAATAATTACAAAAGAAAAGGTATATGCGTGAGACATAATCAATCTATTAATTAATCTATTTCATTCAAATACTATAAATATATCATAGTCTCGTCTTATAATACTTCGGGTGCTAATGAAACTATTTTAGTGAAATTTAACTGTCTCAATTCCCGAGCGATCGCACCAAAAATTCGAGTTCCTTTTGGATTTCCTTCTTGATCAATGACAACTGCAGCATTATCATCATATTGTATTATCATACCGTTGTTACGTTTGAGTTCTTTACAAGTACGTACAATTACAGCTCTGATCACTTCTGATCTTTCTAACGGTGTATTTGGTACTGCTTTCTTGATTACAGCAACAATAACGTCACCAATATAGGCATATCGTCGATTACTAGTTCCTATGATTCGAATACACATCAATTCGCGGGCCCCGCTGTTATCGGCTACATTCAAATGGGTTTGAGGTTGAATCATATCATCTTTTTTCTCTGTTCTTTCAGTGCAAAGGGCGAAGTAAAAAAAAAAAAGAAATATTGTGTATCAAAAAAAAAAAGAAACCTACAATTGCAATTGTTTTTTTTTTCATCCCAAAGACCTCTTTCCTTTGGTTTTAATTATTATGCCGAAATACTGAATCGAGTTCGTATAGGCATTTTGGATGCTGCTATTGCAATAGCTTTTCGGGCTATATTTTCTGTGACTCCGCCCATTTCATAAAGTATTCTACCCGGTTTAACGACAGCTACCCAATATTGGGGAGATCCTTTTCCTGACCCCATACGTGTTTCTGTAGGTCTTACTGTAACCGGCTTGTCTGGAAATATGCGTACCCAGATTTTTCCACCGCGGCGGGCATTTCGTGACATTGCTCGCCGCCCTGCTTCTATTTGTCTAGATGTGATCCAAGCGGGTTCAAGTGCTTGAAGAGCATATCTACCGAAGCAAATATGATTACCCCGAGAGGATATTCCTTTCATTTTTCCTCTATGTTGTTTACGGAATCTGGTTTTTTTGGGGTTATAGTTGATGGTTTTTTCTCAATTCCATCTCTACTACAGAACCGTACATGAGATTTTCACCTCATACGGCTCCTCGCGAATGAAACGATTAAAATAGAATATAAATATACATGGATTTCATGAATAATATATCGAATCGTGGTGGGACTTTTTGAGATTTCATCTAATCTATTGGTTTATTGAAAAATTGTATATCTTGTTTTGATATATAACTAAACAAGTATTCTTTGTTACAAATATTCTTTTTCTATTATAGAAAATTCTTGTTATCTAGATATAAATAGATAATGATAATCTTGTTTTCTTATGTTATAAGGTTCTAACGAATCTTTATTTTGTTTTTCCTTTTATTACCATATCGGATTGGCCCCTATTTAGAAATCCAATAAAATCCAAATTTTCGCGGGCGAATATTTACTCTTTCATTATCTATTTCAGATGTAGGGTTAGCCCATGACTCCTCAGAACATGATTCCTCAGAATAAATGGATTGGTTTTTGGTTCCTTCCGCCATCCCACCTAATGAATCATTAAGACTTGTTTTTAATAAGATCTTAGGCATTCACAGGTTCCGTCGTTCCCATCGCTTCTCGCTTAATG